CAGCAACTCCCATCATATGAAATGGGTTCAATGTCCAGTTATGAAAACCTTGGAAAAAGAGAATGAATCTAAATATAGCTGCTACACCAAAACTAGGCGCAAAGAACCAACCAGACTGACCCAGTGGATAAATTAGGAATACAGAAACAAAAACAGCAATTGGACCGGAGAATGCGATTGCATTATAAGGCCGCAATTGAACAGATCGAGCAAGTTCAAATTGACGTAACATAAAACCTATTAATCCGAAAGCACCGTGGAGAGCAACAAAAGTCCAAAGACCACCTAATTGACACCAACGGGTAAAATCTCCCTGTGCTTCAGGACCCCACAGTAACAACAAAGAGTGTGCTAAACTATTAGCAGGAGTAGAGACTGCAGCAGTTAAGAAGTTACAACCTTCCAAATAGGAACTTGCCAATCCATGGGTATACCATGAAGTTACAAAGGTGGTACCTGTGAACCAACCCCCCACGGCGAAATAGGCGCAAGGAAAAAGCAATAGACCGGACCAACCCACAAAAACGAAACGGTCCCTCCGTAACCAGTCATCCATAATATCAAATAAATCATTTTCATCTTTGGTAAATTTACCAAGAGCTATAGTCATAGTGATCCTCCTATTCAACTACTTCAACCATTTCCGAACACCTCATAGCATTTTCAGGGATGGGACCTTCGAGGCTTTTTTCATTTTATATATGATTTCTCGTAGACTGTCCCTCCTTTATCTAATAGGTTTCGAATAGAAAAATCCTTTTTTAGTCTGCTGATACCTAACCTAGGTCAAATCCATGAACTTAATACCTTTCTATTCTTTTAAATACCCTAAGCCATGAATCAGTAATTGTCTTATGACTCGTAAACCAGATAAGATCTACTACTCTCCTTTTATCAAATAATCTTACTTATTCTTGAATCTTCTTCGTGAAATAAAAAGAAATAGTTAATGGATTTTTCTATTATTTCTATAGATCACAAAATAAATAATAGAAATGTAATTGGATCTTTTCTTGTATTCGGAAAAATATATTTTTAAGTCAAATGAGTTGTATGTTGGAACTTACAAAAAGCCCTTCTGCGTGAAGTAGGGGAGTAGCAATTTATTCCTATCGAAAAAAACCTCTAGGAACAATAAGATTTAATCAGAAATATCGACAGATTCTTACGGAGTCCAAACCAAAGAGATATTCAAAACAAAAAAAGATCCACTGTTCGAATTTCATTTCTATCCAATTTGAATATCAGAATAGTAGATATAGTTCTGATTCAATGGGTTAGGTCCACTTACTTTTTTTTTTTTAGAATTTTTCCCATTTTTTTGATTCCAATCAAAAAAAATAGGACTATCTGACAATTATAGGAGATATCACATTGTAAAAAAAGAATATATATAAAGAATATATATATATTATAGAAATAATTATATATAGAAATTAAGAATATTTTCCTTTCTAACTAGAATTAGTTTATTAGTTTACTACTAGACTCGAATAATTAGCATAATCATAATAACTTATTAGATTAGAATTAATAAGTTAAAAATTCCATTTTTTAATGAAATTCTACTATTCCTTAGTTTTTTCTTTTAGTTACAAATGGAAACTTCTTACAAATATCAATAATATCTCTCAAATAGGAATACTACTCTTGGCATTTTATGAAAAAAAAAAGTCAAAAGCCCCTTATCGGATTTGAACCGATGACTTACGCCTTACCATGGCGTTACTCTACCACTGAGTTAAAGGGGCCTCATTTGATTCAATTCCGAAATAAGGAACCAGCCCATATGAGTTTACTACATCTATTTTTTACTGCATATAGTTATATTATATTATTATATATAAAATAATACGAATATAATAATATATATAATTAAGATTAGAATATATTTACATAGATCTATTTTTTGTACACAGCAACTCATTAAGTCATTAAGGAATAATAAATTGGATTTACCTAGTAATATGAATAGAGTATAGTTAAAAAATGATTTTTATTGGATAAATATCAATGGAATGGATTTTTTCAAAACCGATTCGAATTAAAGTCATCCTCATCATAACACGAAATTCATATGTACACATTACACTAATTCAAATATTTCATCGAATCATATCACTCCATTATATTGACAATTTCAAAAAAACTGTTCATACTATGAACATAGTATAATGGCGGTTGGGCAAGTATGCCCCCATCGTCTAGTGGTTTAGGACATCTCTCTTTCAAGGAGGCAACGGGGATTCGACTTCCCCTGGGGGTAGGTTACTATGAAAGGAAATGAAAGTTGATCAATCCGGGATTATCAATTAACGACTGAAATTGATTCTTCCTGGGTCGATGCCCGAGTGGTTAATGGGGGCGGACTGTAAATTCGTTGACAATATGTCTACGCTGGTTCAAATCCAGCTCGGCCCAAAAATTTGATGATCCACCATTTTTTGTTTTATGAAAATGACCGATATGCTTGAATACGTCCGTATTACATTACATATTTTTTCTACAAATTAGGATTTTGCTAAATTCCGTACAGGAAAGTATAAAGTCTAAGAAAAACATTAAAGTAAAAAAAAAAAAAGAGTCTTTTTTTTTCATTGATTAATTTTTCAATTGATTTGGCAATAACGAACGGATTACTCGTAATCCGTGTCGATCTGCGCTAAAGACCCGTATATATATTTTATTTATATCAATATATAAAAAAGCCCGCCTCTTTCAGTTACAGTACAACGGTTGAATCTCAAATCAAATAGAACAAATAGAAAAAAAAGGGTTTGAATGAAATTGTAAGAATATGTATGCTATACGATTTATTCCCTGGGATTGTAGTTCAATTGGTCAGAGCACCGCCCTGTCAAGGCGGAAGTTACGGGTTCGAGCCCCGTCAGTCCCGATGGATATAAATACAATCAAAAAAATATTATTTCTAACGGGGACCCCCCCTTTTTTTATTTCTTTTTTAGTTTAAGGTATACTATATATAATATAAATAATAAAGTAAAGGTTCCGATGAAGAAAGAAATAAAAAAAGGAATTTTTGATTGCATTAGAAAGTAAAATTTTTTTATTTGGTATGGATAAAAGATCTTCCTATGTTATACTATTTAATTCTCGACTATGAATCGATTTGATAGCTCAGATATTGTTATTCGTGATATTGATTCGATTTGATATCATCGAGATAAAATTGATACCATTTAATTTACCGCCGAAAGATTGAACATTTATATGGGATTAAATCCCGAAGTATTAATTTTATTAGAAATTAAAGAGAAAGAAAACATAGAGATTATGGAAGTAAATATTCTCGCATTTATAGCTACAGCACTCTTCATTCTAGTTCCTACTGCCTTTTTACTTATAATTTACGTAAAAACGGTAAGTCAAAGTGACTAATTTTACTTAAATACTTCTGATGACTTCTGATTTCTTATCAATCCAATGATTGATAATGATTGAATAAAAAAAATGAAAAAAGGATTTCAATTTCGGGTCTTAGTTTTAAATGAAATGATCAGACTACAATCAGCAAAATTTTATGAAATCCAGATAGTATAGTCGAAAGAAATATATTTGATTTCTTTCGACTATACTATCTATTATGGTAGTGTATAAAGTTTGACTCTATGTTTTATTGATTTGAAAAAATAAAAGGGTTTAATATGTACCAATCCATCTATCTATATCTATAAATAAATATTTATTTTCATATGAATACTATCTAAAGATGGATATATTATATATCGATATAGAATTTTTCTATTTCTGATTCTTTTCAGAGTTCCGGTATCAAATTCGGTAGGATATTTAAGATATTAAATTATAAATATAGTATTGAAGCATTCCAAAAAATGAATTGATTAAATAATTGACAGATGATCCGGGGGTTCCGTGAATTCTATGAAAAAAGTTTTTCATATTTCGAAAAGATTGGTAGTAACCAGTTCATCGAAATAGAAATCTTAGAAAAAATTAGGTTGGAATGGGAATCCATTTCCCATTATTTGTATTCCCTTGATTTTCAAAATACGAAGATGGTTACAATTCAAATATTTGTTTGATTGAAAGAGTATTTTCATTTTCAATATTATACATTATACATAGAATACATTCCACCACAGGAATACAATAAATAGAATTAAAAAATGCAGATATAATTGCATTTAATTAATTAGTATTAATCAAATAACTAAATTCAATCGTTAAAAAATTTCAGAACCCAGCTATAAAACAATTGATACAGTTTGATCCCTTAACTCAATTAAAAGTACCCTTAGAGTCCACTTCTTCCCCATACTACAAGGGAAAGGGAAAATGTAAAAACTACCATTAAAGCAGCCCAAGCAAGACTTACTATATCCATGTAAATTTTATCTCCTATCGCTATCAATATGAAGGAATTATTTCATTATTTTTTACTAATTTTTCTTGTATTCTTTTCTTATTTAATTTTCACTAAAAATTTTATAATAATAGTGGAATCGCTGGTACAGAGTCAAAAAAAGATTCCTGGATAACATAATTGATGAAACAATTCAATAAATCCAATTATAACATCTAACAAGTTCTTATCTGATTTCTAGTAGAATTCAAAAAAAAAAAATATTATGCATTAATAAAAAATATCCAGAGATATCCTTGGAAGTATTAAGGGAATGAATCTTACTAACAGGTAGTAAGAAAAAGATCTATGTTTTAGTTTGCCCCATTTTCATTAAGTGAAATGTCAAAAATATAGAATCAAGATAGATTATTTTGTATACTCTTCTCTTATTTGCATTTGATCTAATCCTTACCGTCTCCCGATTTCTTCTCTAAAACAAAAAACAATAGGAAAACAGCCTCTGAAAGTCTTTCACTAGAGCTTACAGAAAAGAAAGAATTTTAAATTGAAATATAAAAAATAAAAAAATTTATAATAAAAAATAAATCTAATTAGGTTATAAATCTAACTAATAATGCAGAAGTGTTCATATACTTTATATAAGATATAAGTC